CTCGTTACTGCTCAGAAGATAAGTAATAGGTAGGGATGACAGGATTTGAACCCGTGACATTTTGTACCCAAAACAAACGCGCTACCAAACTGCGCTACATCCCTTTCAATTGGTCTACAGTGTCATTGTAGAGAATCCCTGCCTTGTTTTCCACATCTTTATTTCCTACATTGATATACACAAACTATCTTATCATTTCTTCCTTCTTCCTTTTGGTCTCATATATCATATAACAAACATATAATATGGTAAAAGACTTATATAAAGTATGAAATAAATATGAAATCTACCACAAAAAATTAATATTTTTTAGGAATTTAAGGCGGAAATGGACGTATTTTTTTCTTTAAATAAATATCTATTTTGTACATTTCAATTTGAATTAGGAACTCCGCGTACAAGTGGTAAGTCATTAACTACATATACACATCCGGTCATATATGTATTACCATTAGGTATTACAAATTACAATAAAATTACAATAACGAATACAGAAAGAGGAGTTTTTAAAATGCGAGATCTAAAAACATATCTCTCCGTGGCACCGGTAGTAAGTACTCTATGGTTCGGGGCTTTAGCAGGTTTATTGATAGAGATCAATCGTTTTTTTCCGGATGCGTTGATATTCCCCTTTTTTTCATTCTAGCTATTGATATGGGAAGGGGGAAGAAGATTAGAGATACAATCAAATATCTGTAACTAATCCCTACCCCTCCCTTCTTTTTTTCTTTGTTTTTTCTTTTTTTACTTATTCTTTCTAAAAAAAAAAAAACAAAGAAAAAGCGGTTTCACCCTCAGTGAAACTATGAACTCGGGCTCAGGCTCAAATTAAATTAATAATAGAACGGAAATGCGGTGGTTGGGGCAACAATATCATACAAGATACTTAACTGAAAATGAAATACTGTACGGCAATTAAAAATTAGAAATATAGTTAGAAATCATTATATTACTTATTATTTATTACTATATTGATTGCAACAAAATATTTCTTTCATAATTTTATTTCGAGTTACCTGCTTCTATTTTTGTGTCCTTTCTTCTTCCTTGCTTCGGGTCGGAAAATTAAAGAATTGAGTGAATCAAAAACCAAAGGAGGTTCATGGCTAAGGGTAAAGATGTCCGAGTAACGGTTATTTTGGAATGTACCAGTTGTGTTCGAAATCGTGTTAATAAGGAATCAATGGGCATTTCCAGATATATTACTCAAAAGAATCGACACAATACGCCTAGTCGATTGGAATTGAGAAAATTCTGTCCCTGTTGTTACAAACATACGATTCATGGGGAGATAAAGAAATAGATCGAACCGATCGCTCGTGTGTCAGTCTTCCAAGGAAGATGAAAAATTACATATTATATATAACAATATATATATATAATTTATTTAAATTTTTTTTTTTATTTATTTAAATAGAAACAAATAAATATAAACAAACCAAATCCTATTTCAATCGGATCAAAGATGATGTAGAATTAAGAAATAGGATTGGGATTTTCAGGATAAGGAATAAACAAACCATGGATAAATCCAAGCGAATCTTTCTTAAATCTAAGCGATCTTTTCGTAGGCGTTTGCCTCCGATCCAATCGGGGGATCGAATTGATTATAGAAACATGAGTTTAATTAGTCGATTTATTAGCGAACAAGGAAAAATATTATCTAGACGGGTGAATAGATTGACCTTAAAACAACAACGATTAATTACTATTGCTATAAAACAAGCTCGTATTTTATCTCCGTTACCTTTTCTTAATAATGAGAAACAATTTGAAAGAAGCGAGTCAACCGCTAGAGCTGCTGGTCTTAGAACCAGAAAAAAAATAGGTTGACTCTTCAATTGAATTGAATCAAAATAAAATTCCAATCCAAACTCAAATGCGGATTGACGTTTTTTTTTTGTTCGAAAAATCGTAAAATCGAAATGTCCTGTCGTAAGAAAAAAAATGGGAGAAGAGGAATAAATATTTTTTATTTAACGTCTTTCTTCATTTTGATGACTTTATCATATTTTATCATACTAATTTCTACTCTACCTTCCCAGAGTTCATTCTCCAGGGAACTCCATTTAAACTATTCCAACGGATTCCTTCCAATCTCTTTATTTTATGATCTCATTGGAAATCATATAAAGACAACTCTTATTTAATATAGCTATTTGTGCAAGTATTTTACGATTAAGAAGTAACTGTCTCTTGTACAGATTGTGTATAAATTTACTATAACTGAAGTATACTTTATTCTCGCGAATTACTGCATTTATCCGAGTGATCCACAACCGACGAAAATCTCTCTTTTGTCTACCTCTATCCCGATGAGCCGAAACCAAAGCTCTTATTTTCTGTTGAGTAATAGTACGAGTAAGTCTTGAATGAGCCCCTCGAAAGGTTGATGCAAATAAACGAATTTTTGTTCTACGTCTTCGAGCTATATACCCTCGTTTAATTCTGGTCATTGAATAAATGAAACTTTGATGAATAACTAATCGATTTCCTTTCTTTCAGTTATTCCCTTCCCGTATCCTAGTCTATTAATAACAAAACGGATTCTTCCAATGTATAAAATTTGAATTCCAATGGCTTTTGCTACTATAACCTTCCCGACCACGATTTTTTTTTTTTTTTTCTAGGTGAAATGCCTAGAAAAAATTGTATTGATATTAGGTATCAAAAACACATAAAAGTAGTAAATATAAATGGATATAGTGGGTTCCATCGTTTCTATGGTTACTTCTTAAACGGTGAGGTCCTCTCTATACACCGGAGCCCTTCTTTCATTTAATCAATGTTATTGTTAACTTGTACAGTTCACACTCTTTGGCTCTACCCATAATTATCCAGTACGAGGTCTTTCACAATGAGATCTACTTATACAGTAACGGTATTTAATTATGAAGATTAGCTGAGTAGCTGACCCTGTTAGTCCGTTCTTGCAAGAGTAAGGCATAATTTTTCTGCTTTTTAAAATAGTATTTCCCCTGCTTAATGGATATCATTTGCTATCAATGGAGAATTCTTTCTCATCTTAAATTTAAAACGGAGTTGATTGGATTTGCACCAACGGAAACCATACATTTGATACCACAATAGAAGGATAGATCTTTTTGATTTTTAGATATTGAATGGAGTTCTTCCATTCTAGTCTATTCACTGGTACTGATCGTTGATACTGGATCAATTGTTTTCTTTCTTTTGTCCTAGCCCATGATCTGAACGAGTCGCACATACACCCTAGTACATGTTCCTCGTCGCTGAGGACATCCCCCAAGAGCGGGGGATTTCGTGACATTTCTGATTGGCTGTCTTGTGTTTCTAATAAGTTGTTTAATAGTTGGCATATTGAATCATATACATAATGGGCTGGTTTAGATCGATCTTAACCGGATGATTATGAATTATTTTATTTCTATATTAATAGATTAATGAATAGAATATTAAATCCGGTAAGAAGATAAAATCTCAAATCACCAATTCGTCTGAAATTTTTGTTATTTTTTCTTTTTTATTCAGTCGCTACAAGATCAACAATTCCATGAGCTTGGGCTTCTGTTGCTGACATAAAAACATCTCTTTCCATATCTTCGGATACAACCCATAAGGGTTTGCCTGTCCTTTGTACATAAACCCTTGTGACGGTTTCGCGCAGCTTCAAAAGTTCTTCCGCTTCCAAGATAAATTCTCCCGTCTGTGCCTCATAAAAAGAACTAGCAGGTTGATGGATCATTACCCTGATGATATAACATAATAAATGTTTATTCTATCTCGCATGATGATAAGGTGAAGAGATAAAGAATAATAAAATATATAATTGAACAACCGTACAGGCATCTTTTACGCATTGCATACGGCTCTATAATGGAATTCGTTTTTACCTTACTTAAATATCACTTAAATATCAAATAAATTAAATATAGGGTCTATCAGACTCGGGTTGGTAAATGATCCAATAACCACCCTTCTTTTTGTTTTTGGAGTAGTTCAAAAATACTATGATGGCTCCGTTGCTTTATATATTTATTTCGTCTGTTATTTAGCAATCCCAAAGTTTCTTTTTTTTTTTTTTTCAAATAAAAAAACAAGATTTTTTTTATTTTCATATTCTTTCATAACCTAAATATTGTTAAGAGCCTCCCGGCGTGAAAACAAAAAAGTTTGTGACGCTGAAATAGGCCTCCCGATAGATTAGATAAAATCGGAAATACCTTTTATCTCATACTACTCTTTCGATACATAATTTAAGGGTTAAAAAAATTTATCATATCGAATTCGAAGTGCCATGCTATTATTACTTAATATTCATATTTCATATAGCGCGAAGGCATAGTCTTCTTTTTTCTCTCAAATCAAATAAAAAACTCATTGGCGCCAAGCGTGAGGGAATGCTAGACGTTTGGTAATTTCTCCTCCGACCAGAATAAAAGATCCCATTGAAGCGGCTAATCCCATGCATATTGTCTGTATATCTGGTCGCACAAATTGCATAGTATCATAAATAGCTACTCCGGGTATTACCCATCCGCCAGGAGAATTTATAAACAAATATAGATCTTTGGTATCATCCTCTATACTGAGATATACCATAAGACCAATAAGTTGATTCGAGATCTCGCTATCAACCCCTTGGCCTAAAAAAAGTAATCGTTCTCGATAAAGTCGGTTGATTGGGATAAAGTTGTATCCCTTAGAAACCGTACATGCACCTTTTGATGCATACGGTTCAACAAAAATAACGAAAAAAAAAAAAGAATCAATGTGTAGATGTAGATTCTAGCGCTTTCTTTTATTTTTTTTTTTTTTCATACCAGGCTTTTAACTTATAAAAAGGGGCTTTTCTTTCATTTTTCAAAAAAGATGGGTTTTGGCCTGTTTTGTTTATCTATAAAAAAAAATTACTAAATTTATCTAACTAACTTTTCATTGATGTATTGTTTCATCGAGATACAATCTCAATCGCGATGTAATTTTCTTGTTCCTGAATGGGCTTCTTCAATTTTTTTAGGTTTATGCTCTACTCCGAGTAAAGATCCGCCCGATTTGGATTTGCACATATATGACAAATGCCCCAATACCACGTCCTTTTGCTACGACTTCCTTTTTACAATTTATTTCATGTCTTACAACAGATATTCAATGCATTCATCATATTACTCGATTGATTAACAGTTTGAGATCACTTCTATTATAAATATATAAAGAAATAGAATATGATAGAAATAGTAATCATAAATAGATTTTTTACCGGTTTTTTTCTAAACGGAGCCTGGATACTTCATTTTATTGGCCTAACCAAGATAACCATAAATTATTCTAATTGATAATATTAATCTGTATACCCTCCCGAAAAAATGGATCTAATTGAACTTCACGCTCCAAATTTTTGATAATTCAATCAATCTTTCTTGGGCGAAGGGGAGGATATCTCGATCGGGGAAGAGAATGGGGAAATACCATATGACCCAATATATCTGACAAGTCGCACTATACGTCAATCCACAATGCATCTTCCTCTCCAGGACTTCGAAAAGGTACTCTTGGAACACCAATAGGCATTAAATAAAAGAAAAATTAAGTACTATATCTCACTTTGATGTGAAAGCGTAACAATGGATTTAGTGTCCTACTAATATTGGCCTTTATCATATTTTATCCATAGATTGACTAAGTTTATAAAAAAAGATAAAGATAAAGAAGACAAAATGAATAAAGGAAAATTATTACAAATAAGTCCTTTGAATGATGAACAAATATATATATGCATTCACTCATATAAAATGGTATCAACTCCCCTACCATTGCGTATTGGTACTTATCGGGTGTAGAATAGATCTGCTTCTTTTTGTTCCTACGAACAAAATAGTTTCATTATTACTAAAAGTAATTGAAAAGAATCAAACAAATCAAACAAATATTAATTCTTTCCCCAAGATAATCCACTAAAAAGAGGGTCCACAGCATAGTTTTTTCCAATGCAATAAAGTTACATTGTGTCTATTTTTCATTGATAAAGGGGTATTTCCATGGGTTTGCCTTGGTATCGTGTTCATACCGTCGTATTGAATGATCCCGGTCGTTTGATTTCTGTCCATATAATGCATACAGCTCTGGTTGCTGGTTGGGCCGGTTCGATGGCTCTATACGAATTAGCAGTTTTTGATCCTTCTGATCCTGTTCTTGATCCAATGTGGAGACAGGGTATGTTCGTTATACCCTTCATGACTCGTTTAGGAATAACCAATTCATGGGGCGGTTGGAGTATCACAGGGGGTACTGTAACGAATCCGGGTATTTGGAGTTACGAAGGTGTGGCCGGGGCACATATTGTGTTTTCGGGCTTGTGCTTTTTGGCAGCTATCTGGCATTGGGTGTATTGGGATCTAGAAATATTTACTGATGAACGTACAGGAAAACCCTCTTTGGATTTGCCTAAGATCTTTGGAATTCATTTATTTCTATCAGGGGTGGCTTGCTTTGGTTTTGGTGCATTTCATGTAACAGGATTGTATGGTCCTGGAATATGGGTGTCCGATCCTTATGGACTAACTGGAAGGGTACAATCCGTAAATCCAGCGTGGGGTGTGGAGGGTTTTGATCCTTTTGTTCCGGGAGGAATAGCCTCTCATCATATTGCAGCAGGGACCTTGGGCATATTGGCGGGTCTATTCCATCTTAGTGTACGTCCACCTCAACGCCTATACAAAGGATTACGTATGGGAAATATTGAAACCGTCCTTTCCAGTAGTATTGCTGCTGTCTTTTTTGCCGCTTTTGTAGTTGCTGGAACTATGTGGTATGGTTCAGCAACTACCCCGATTGAATTATTTGGTCCCACTCGTTATCAATGGGATCAAGGATACTTCCAACAAGAAATATATCGAAGAATTGGTGCTGGGTTGGCTGAAAATCAAAGTTTATCTGAAGCTTGGTCTAAAATTCCCGAAAAACTAGCTTTTTATGATTACATCGGCAATAATCCGGCAAAGGGGGGGTTATTCAGAGCGGGCTCAATGGACAACGGGGATGGAATAGCTGTTGGGTGGTTAGGACATCCTATCTTTAGAGATAAAGAGGGGCGCGAACTTTTTGTACGTCGTATGCCTACTTTTTTTGAAACATTTCCGGTTGTTTTGGTAGACGGAGACGGAATTGTTAGAGCCGATGTTCCTTTTAGAAGGGCGGAATCTAAATATAGTGTCGAACAAGTAGGTGTAACTGTCGAGTTCTATGGCGGCGAACTCAACGGAGTCAGTTATAGCGATCCCGCTACTGTGAAAAAATATGCTAGACGTGCTCAATTGGGTGAGATTTTTGAATTAGATCGTGCTACTTTGAAATCCGATGGTGTTTTTCGTAGCAGTCCACGGGGTTGGTTTACTTTTGGACATGCTTCGTTTGCTTTGCTCTTCTTCTTCGGACACATTTGGCATGGTGCTAGAACCTTGTTTCGAGATGTTTTTGCTGGTATTGATCCAGATTTAGATGCTCAAGTGGAATTTGGAGCATTCCAAAAACTTGGAGATCCAACTACAAGAAGACAAGTAGTCTGATACAATATGCTTTGTTACTTGTTACTTTTCATTTTTATTTTCTTTTTGTGATTTTTAGATGGGGTACCAGATAAATCTTGATTTGAATCACTGCCTTTTCTTTGACTCTTGTTCTTTATTTATCCGGGAGACGATCCCAAATAAACAGGTATGGAAGCTATAATTGTAAACCACGATCGAATCTATGGAAGCATTGGTTTATACATTCCTTTTAGTCTCAACTCTAGGAATAATTTTTTTCGCTATCTTTTTTCGAGACCCGCCTAAAGTTCCAACTAAAAAGTAAAAAGGTGAAATGATTTGTCATTATCTGAATTGAAGTACGGATCCTCCCAATATTGGGAGGATCCGTACTTCAACTAGTCCCCGTGTTCCTCGAATGGATCTCTTAGTTGTTGAGAGGGTTGCCCAAAAGCAGTATATAAGGCGTACCCAGTAAAACTTACAAGTAAACCAGATAAAAAGATGGCAACTAGGGTTGCTGTTTCCATGATTATATAGTTTTAAGACATTATAAAGTTTTAAGACCACAATGGATCTATGATAAGATCATTTATTTACAACGGAATGGTATACAAAGTCAACAGATCTTACTGAATATAAAATATTATGGCTACACAAACCGTTGAAGGTAGTTCTAGATCTGGCCGCCCAAAACGAACTAATGCGGGGAGTTTATTGAAACCATTGAATTCAGAATATGGTAAAGTAGCTCCTGGGTGGGGAACTACTCCTTTGATGGGTCTCGCAATGGCTCTATTCGCGATATTCCTATCTATTATTTTGGAGATTTATAATTCTTCCATTTTACTGGATGGAATTTCAATGAATTAGATTCCCAAGAACCATTAACTGGCTTTTTCAATACAAAGTGAAGCGTTTAGGTTTCTGATTTTTATCCCATTCTATTTTGGTAGTTTGACCGTGGAATTTCTTTGTTTCTGTATTTCCGGAATATGAGTGTGTGACTTGGTATAAATGATCCTATGGATAGTACAGAGAATGGGTCTGTCATCTTGATAGAGATGGTTTTACTTCGTCGGATATTCATTCTAGTATCTGGAGCACGGAATATATGAAATAGATTACTATTAGAACTATGATTCATACTTAATAGTCAGACCTCGTGTCCGGACTTCAAAAAATTTTTTCAAAGAGTTAGAAGTTATAAATAGAAATATTTTGATTCTTTCAAACTTTCGTTTATGCTTATTTTGATCAAAGGACAAAACAAAGGTTTCTTTGGTTTGGATTTTTAGTCATTATATCTATTCATTGAATAAGTGATGATCCAATGGTTCTTACTCAGGGAATTTTGGGACTTAGACTTAGTTTGAAAGGGTTTTATTGAATCATCGTGGTTTTAGTATGAATCTGAGGTTTTAATCAATTCATAGGGTCTTAACAAGAGAATTCCTATCAATAATAAAGAAAACAGCAGTAAAGCCGCATTACACATAAATAACACCAAAGAAAATAGGTAAATAGAAGATTCAAGAGGCCTATAACGATCAATATATAGACGAATGAGCCGACTTGATTTTTTGGCATTATAACCACAAAGAAGAGCTTTCGGATTTTTATTCTTTAGTATCTTCAAAAAAAAAAATTGAATCATAAATCATAGAATTAAAAAATTTCAAACTTTATATTACACACATCCGTTAGAACTAGTATTTGGGTGTTTCTGTTTGAGCCGTACGAGATGAAATTTTCATATACGGTTCTCCGGGGGGGTCCCCTTGATTTACCTATCTCAATAAAATCTATGATTGGTTCGAAGAACGTCTTGAGATTCAGGCAATTGCCGATGATATAACTAGTAAATATGTTCCTCCTCACGTCAACATATTTTATTGTCTAGGGGGAATTACGCTTACTTGTTTTTTAGTACAAGTAGCTACCGGGTTTGCTATGACTTTTTATTATCGTCCGACCGTTACGGAGGCCTTTGCTTCTGTTCAATATATAATGACTGAAGCTAATTTTGGTTGGTTAATCCGATCAGTTCATCGATGGTCGGCAAGTATGATGGTCCTAATGATGATCCTGCACGTATTTCGCGTGTATCTCACCGGCGGCTTTAAAAAACCTCGTGAATTGACTTGGGTTACAGGTGTGGTTTTGGGTGTATTGACCGCATCTTTTGGTGTAACTGGTTATTCCTTACCTCGGGACCAAATTGGTTATTGGGCAGTAAAAATTGTAACAGGCGTACCAGACGCTATTCCTGTAATAGGCTCGCCTCTGGTAGAGTTATTACGCGGAAGTGCTAGTGTAGGACAATCCACTTTGACTCGTTTTTATAGTTTACACACTTTTGTATTACCTCTTCTTACCGCCGTATTTATGTTAATGCACTTCCCAATGATACGTAAGCAAGGTATTTCTGGTCCTTTATAAAGAATATATACCATCTTGTAATCAATCATCTATCACTTGGGGTAGGAACACTA